CGAAGATCCGGTTAGAAATAATACAGATAAAAATATTCCTAGTTGGAGTGATAGTTCTAGTTACAGTAATGTTGATCCTTTAGTGGGTGTCAGGGACATTCAGAATTTGATCTCTGATGACACCTTTTTAGTTAGCGATAATAATAGGGATATTTATTCCATCTATTTTGATATTCAAAATCAAATTTTTGAGATTGACAATGATCCCTCTTTCCTGAGTGAACTAGAGAGTTCTTTTTTTTCTTATTGGAATTTGATTTCTCTTTGGAATACTCACATTAATAGTTGTATTGACTCTTATCTTCGTTCTCAAATCTGTATTGAGGCCCCCGTTTTAAGTGGTAGTGACAATTCCTGCGAGAGCTACATTTATAGTTACATTTGGGGTGAAAGTAATGAGGGGGGCAGCTCCAATCTAAGAACTTTCGCGAATACTATTGATTTCAATATAACAGAAAATTCTACTAATTCCGATTTCGATACCGATTTCGATTTAGATACGGATTTCGATCCTAATTCCGATTTCGACCCTAATTCCGATACCGATTCCGATACAGAAAATTCGACTCATTCTGATACTCAGTCCGATACCGATTCCGATACCAAGTCGACTCGAAAATTGAAATATAGGCATTTATGGGTTCAATGTGAACATTGTTATGGATTAAATTATAAGAAATTTTTTAAGTCCAAAATGAATATTTGTGAACAATGTGGAGCTCATTTGAAAATGCATAGTTCAGATCGAATCGACCTTTTGCTTGATCCAGACACTTGGGCTCCTATGGATGAAGGCCTGGTTTCTCTAGATCCTATTGAATTTCATTCGGAGGAAGACCCTTATAAAGATCGTATTGCTTCTTATCAAAGAGAGACAGGATTATCTGAAGCTGTTCAAACGGGCACAGGTCAACTAAACGGTATTCCCGTAGCAATTGGAATTATGGATTTTCAGTTTATGGGGGGTAGTATGGGATCCGTAGTCGGCGAGAGAATCACCCGTTTGATCGAATATGCTAGCAATCAATTTTTACCTCTTATTCTAGTGTGTGCTTCCGGAGGGGCCCGTATGCAAGAAGGGAGTTTGAGCTTGATGCAAATGGCTAAAATATCTTCTGCTTTATATGATTATCAATCAAATAAAAAATTATTCTATGTATCTATCCTTACATCTCCCACGACGGGGGGTGTGACGGCTAGCTTTGGGATGTTGGGGGATATCATTATTGCAGAACCTGATGCCTACATCGCATTCGCAGGTAAAAGAGTAATTGAACAAACATTGAATATTGAAGTACCTGAAGGTTCACAAACGGCTGAATATTTATTCGATAAGGGCTTATTCGATCCAATTGTACCACGCAATCTTTTAAAGGGTGTTTTGAGTGAGTTATTGAATTTTCACGGTTTTGTTCCTTTGAATTTGCAAGTAATGAATATTCATAATTAATATTCATTTCGGTGGAGCCCTCAGTGAAATTTGTTTATTTGTAGTGAATAAATAGTTAGTTTATCTGAATCAAAGTCACAAAAATAAATGTATTTTTTGTTTGTTGCAATAAGAGTCAATTGTATTTGTCAATTGTAGAAAGAATCGTGCGGACAATTTTTTTTATATCGATATTCCTGATTAGTAATCAGGAACCCCCTATGAACAAGATGAAAAAACAAATGCATCCTTATGCAATGCGCAATTCCAATTAGTCAAATAAATTGACTTTTATTTTTCCTTCTTGTATAGAAAAGAAAGAGTATCTTTCTACTATATCTCCCGAGAAATCTTTAGTTTGACTAAGAATCCACGTTGTTGGATCGACTCCTAATGAATCTTTCGGGAATTTGTTTCTAAGAAATATAAAATCAAAATGAGAATTCAAATTTGACGACAAGAATGGATTATCATAGATCTATTTTTGTATTTCATGTAGAAAGATGAAGATAAATAAGTCTGATTTATTTAATTATACACTCCTTGCACTTATTTATTATATATACTCACTTAGATATACTTAGTATAATTATATACGAATTATAATTATTATAAGATATCTTTATAACAATAACAGGTACAAATATTCCATCGAGGTACTCCATTCTATGACAGACTTCCCCTCTATTTTTGTGCCTTTAGTGGGCCTAGTATTTCCGGCAATTGCAATGGCTTCTTTATCTCTTCATGTTGAAAACAACAAGATTGTTTAGATCCAATGGGTCCGAACCTGCTCTATTCTTTTCAATTAAGACTTCGATATAGATAATACGGATATCTCTTTAATTTAATTTTAATATAGTAGGGTAATGCGGATTCTTGCGAACAGAAACGAAGGATCTTCTTTGTATGGCTAAATATATGTATGATATGGATAAATGAGTTATGGCTATTTTCATCGGAATCGGGGCGGATAGCTGAAATAGAAAGTCAATCTATCTATATGTAGATATATCCATAGGCGATCATAGAAATTGGATGTTATTATTTTAGCCCTAACCAATTCAATGAATTACTTCGCAAGGGGTACATCAGAATGGCGCTAGTTGATGAGAGTTACTTCGGAAACAAAAAAAGCAAAGTCAAATCCATTTGGACTATTTTCTAAATTCCAATAAAATGCAACTGGATCTAGTATGAGTTGGCGATCAGAACATATATGGATAGAACTTATAGTGGGGTCTCGGAAAATAAGTAATTTCTGCTGGGCCTTTATCCTTTTTTTAGGTTCATTAGGATTCGTATTGGTTGGAACTTCCAGTTATATCGGTAAGAATTTGATATCTTTAGTTTCGTCTCAGCAAATCCATTTTTTTCCACAGGGGATCGTGATGTCTTTCTACGGAATTGCGGGTCTCTTTATTAGTTCTTATTTGTGGTGCACAATTTCTTGGAATGTGGGTAGTGGCTATGATCGATTCGATAGAAAAGAAGGAATAGTGTGTATTTTTCGTTGGGGATTCCCTGGAAAAAATCGTCGGATCTTCCTACGATTCCGTATGAAAGATATTCAATCCATCAGAATCGAAGTTAAAGAGGGTATTTATGCTCGCCGTGTCCTTTATATGGAAATAAAAGGGCAGGGGGCCATTCCCTTGACGCGTAGTGATGAGAATTTGACTCCGCGAGAAATTGAGCAAAAAGCTGCCGAATTGGCCTATTTCTTGCGCGTACCAATTGAAGTTTTTTGAAATTTACTTGAACTGAAGAATAAACTCTTTCTCCGCAGTAGGGAAACAATTAAAGAATTCTCTTTTTTGCTCTAGCATAGCTTAAAGTTTTTTCAAAACGTGTATTGGAGCTAAAGTAGAAGTATGCGGAACAGCGAGAAAATAAAACGAAACTTTTTTTGTTCGAAAATCATTAAAAAACAAGTAACAAAGCGAAATAATGATAATGGATTCATTTAGCATATCAAAACATTTCGGAATAAAGAATTGATCTTCTTATTTTCAATATGAATTAATGGATACGTTAGATACAGATAGATCTTGTAAATTATCTCTCTTTTTTTTGTCAATCGAGCTTTCTTTTTTTTTTTTTTCTTTTGTGTTTTTTAATCATGAAAGGGTTGGATCTCTTCTAACAAGAACAATTTTGTATTGTTTTTCCACTCATTTGTAATCAAAACAATATTCTTCAGAAATCTATTTCCATTTTTCCTGGATTATTACTGTGGGTAACCGGCGCATTTTTTTTTTATGCAATTTTTTTTATTTTGATAGAAAGGGGGTTCCTTTGGCTCGAAATCAAAAGAATATTCATTACTTGACGTGGGTGGTTCTTTCTGGGATTCATTGAAAAAGCTTCGAATCTTATCAATTGAGGTATCTGGAAACCATATTTTTTTGAATAATTTCTTCATTCGAAGTGGACTCGTATTCTATTTCTGTATTCTTTCTAGATTCAAGTACTAACCGCCGAATTACAAAAAAAAAAGTGGGGAATAGATTCATGGGCTCGTGGCCTTGTAATAGAACTTATGGTTGATAGAAAAAGATTAGATCGCAGAGATTCATCAAAGGGGGTGGGTTCATTAACAAGTCAAATTCACAGATGAAAAAATGGCACAAAAAAAAGCATTTCTTCCGCTTCTATATCTTACATCTATAGTCTTTTTTCCCTGGTGGATCTACCTCTTATTTAATAAGGGTCTTGAATCTTGGGTTACTAATTGGTGGAATACTAGGCAATCGGAAACTTTTTTGACTGATATGCAAGAAAAGAGTATTCTAGAAAAATTAATAGAATTAGAAGAACTCTTACTCTTGGACGAAATGATAAACGAATACCCGGAAACACATCTACAAACACTTCGTATAGGAATCCACAAAGAAATGGTCCACTTGATCAAGATGCGCAATGAGGATCATATCCATACAATTTTGCACTTATCGACAAATATAATCTGTTTCATTATTTTCCGCGGGTATTCTAGTCTGGGTAATAAAGAACTTCTCATTCTTAACTCTTGGATGCAAGAATTCCTATATAACTTAAGTGACACAATAAAAGCTTTTTCTATTCTTTTATTAACTGATTTATGTATCGGATTCCACTCGCCCCATGGTTGGGAACTCATGATTGCTTATGTCTACAAAGATTTTGGATTTGCTCATAACGATCAAATTATATCCGGTCTTGTTTCCACTTTTCCAGTCATTCTAGATACAATTTTTAAATATTGGATTTTTCGTTATTTAAATCGTGTATCACCATCACTTGTAGTGATTTATCATTCAATGAATGACTGATAATTTTTTACATAAGCAAAACCTTTCAAGACGGACTCACCCTTTGGACCCGGACGAGGATTTCTCCTACTCCAATATTCCAGTAAAATAATTTCAGTAAATAGCAGAATTGCAGAATTGTGGATAGGGACTATACAAGCAACCCACCTAATCTTATTGTAGAAATTTTCGGGATCAATGATTGGACCATGCAAATGAAAAATACCTTTTCTTGGATAAAGAAAGAGATTACTCGATCTATTTCCCTATCACTGATGATATATATCATAACTCGGACATCCATTTCAAACGCATATCCCATTTTTGCACAACAGGGTTATGAAAATCCACGAGAAGCGACTGGACGTATTGTATGTGCCAATTGCCATTTAGCTAATAAGCCCGTGGATATTGAGGTTCCACAAGCGGTACTGCCAGATACTGTATTTGAAGCAGTTGTTAGAATTCCGTATGATAGGCAAGTAAAACAAGTTCTTGCTAATGGTAAAAAAGGGGGTTTGAATGTGGGCGCTGTTCTTATTTTACCCGAGGGGTTTGAATTAGCCCCCCCCGATCGTATTTCACCCGAGATGAAAGAAAGGATAGGAAATCCGTCTTTTCAGAGCTATCGCCCCACTAAAAAAAATATTCTTGTTATAGGTCCCGTTCCCGGCCAGAAATATAGTGAAATAACCTTTCCTATTCTTTCTCCGAACCCCGCTACTAATAAAGATGTTCACTTCTTAAAATACCCCATATATGTCGGCGGAAATAGAGGAAGGGGACAGATTTATCCCGACGGGAGCAAGAGTAACAATACAGTTTATAATGCTACAGCCACTGGGATAGTAAGTAAAATAATACGAAAAGAAAAGGGGGGGTATGAGATAACCATAACAGATGCCTCGGATGGGCGTCAAGTGGTTGATATTATCCCCTCAGGACCCGAACTTCTTGTTTCAGAGGGCGAATCCATCAAACTTGATCAGCCATTAACGAGTAATCCTAATGTGGGTGGGTTTGGGCAAGGGGACGCAGAAGTAGTACTTCAAGATCCATTACGTGTCCAAGGCCTTTTGTTCTTCTTGGCATCCGTTATTTTGGCACAAATCTTTTTGGTTCTTAAGAAGAAACAGTTTGAGAAGGTTCAATTGTCTGAAATGAATTTCTAGATTCGCAGATTTATCAGTATTAAGTTCGTAAAATGAATCAAACTCTTGTTGGCAGTTAAGTTATGTATGCTCAAAAAAATGATGAAAAACTTTCTTCTTCTTTCTATTCTTTTTCTACCCGGTGGCAGCAATTAGTTGTACCGCATTCCTAGTCATAGTAGATTGTGAAGAAGACCATTTGACTTTATCCCTTCTTTTTTTTTTTTTTAGCCAAATCAAATTGGAGCTGCACGACTATGTCATTATTGTCAAATTGAAATGTCATAGAATGTATCAATTGTTTTCTATTCTAAGAAAACCAAATCGAAAATTTCACGGGATACTAACCATAAGATAAGCAAGGGGAGAATTTAAAGCAAAGCATTATTCGTCTTCTTAGTCTTTGACACAAGAAAGGAATGGGTAAAGTTCCTTTCTTGTGTCGGCATAATAGTCATTTTTGAGGATCAAAAATGACTATACTGGTCTTACCAATCACTGTTCTTTGGTTCCGCTTTTTACAGGTTTATCAGAACCATTTTTCGATATAAAAATTTATTACGTATTTCATTTAATGAATATAAAAAGTGAAGTAAAAAAAAAAGTAGTGAACAAACAAAAAAAGAAAGGAAAATTTATTGAGAAAACGGAACTTATTCGATGAACTTATAAAAAAATTTCAACTTTGATTTGATGAGCTACTAAATTGAATCGAGCTAAATAGGGGTAAGGGTCTCTCAGAAAGGAATTCTATCATTGGCATTCAGGAAAACGAAATGGAGCAATTCCTTCGGGCTTCTTACTTTGAAAGTCTCTATCGAGACTATTATCAAGTAAGAGATGTTTTAAATCAATTAATAATGTTTTCAAAAACCATTAACCATTCTTTTTTCATAAAAAAATGAAAGGAAGTTTTTAAAACATTGGGGAAGGTGATCTATTTTATCATTTAGATGCAAAAAATTTTCATTATGAAAGCTTAAGAACACGAGGGGGTCCTGCATTCTTAAGCTTTCGTGTCTGCAACTTAGTTCATCGGATTCTTATATTTATTATTACAGAGATGAGCCTAACCCGGAGTATGCACCATAAAAGAAAATACCTATTAAACCGATCACAAGAATACCGGCTACAGTACCTATTATCCAAAGAGGAATCCTTCCAGTAGTATCGGCCATTTATCCCGCTTCCCTCCACCATTTCATCAAGTTGTCATGCTAGAGACATAAACAGTCATAGATAAGTATTAGATACGATCCTTCCGAATGGGATAAGAGAATTTCTACTATTAGTTAGTATTCTTTACGTAAACTTAATTGAAGAAATAATTGGAAAATAAAACAGCAAGTACAAAAATGAGTAATAACCCCCAGTAGAGACTGGTACGATTCAATTCAACATCTTGTTCGTTCGGGTTTGATTGTGTCATAGCTCTATAAGTTATATTAGGTTTATCGTTGGATGAACTGCATTGCTGATATTGACCCCAAAAAAGAAACGGTAGGTACAGCTAGTCCATGAACAGCCAACCATCGCACTGTAAAAATTGGATAGGTTCGATCTATAGTCATTCGGTCCTCCTAAAAAGATCTACTAAATTCGTCGAGTTGTTCCAAAGAGTCAAAAC